GCCTTTTATTTGGTAGGTAACATCGATGAAGCTACCGCGAAGGCTCTGAACCTAGACGAGGAGAGCAAATCGAAGAAATGACCTTAAATCTATTAAATCTATGTGTACTAACTCCTAATCGAATTATTTGGAATTCGGAAGTGAAAGAAATCATTTTATCTACTAATAGTGGTCAGATTGGTGTATTACCAAATCACGCCCCCATTGCCACGGCTGTAGATATAGGCATTTTGAGAATAGGTCTGAAGGGACAATGGTTTACAATAGCCTTGATGGGTGGTTTCGCTAGAATAGTCAATAATGAAATAACCGTTTTAGTAAACGATGCGGAAAGGGGTAGTGACATTAATCCAAAAGAAGCTCAGCAAACTCTTGAAATAGCGGAAGCTAATTTGAGTAGAGCTGAAGGGAAAAGACAAACAATTGAGGCGAATTTAGCTCTCAGACGAGCTAGAACGCGAGTAGAGGCTATTAATGCAATCTCGTAATTAGTTGTTGGTGTGGCCAAATAATAAAAAGAGGTTGTGTTTATATACTCTTTTTTTGATTCTGCCGACTCAATCAAGGGTAATCGGATTCTCATGCAAGGAAAAAATCAATCAATTCAATAGAATAGGAGTAGCAGGGAATGGAAAAGGTACAAAATAAATAACAAAGAATAAAGAAGGCGGGTAGAAATACTTATTAGATACCATTGACTGCGGTATCTAATAAGTTCTACCTACTATTGGATTTGAACCAATGACTCCTGCCGTATGAAAGCAATACTCTAACCACTGGGTTAAGTAGGTTATTTATCATCACAAAGAGAAACAAAAGAAACCCCTCACATTGATGGATTATAGATAGAATTTGACTTCTAAGCAATATTCTCACAGGAAACATATGAGAGATCAATCATGTCTTGTCAAGATGAATAGTACTATTCATCTTGACAAGACATGAAATACAAAGTAAAATATTTCTCACAAATAAAAGGGCTATAGCTCAGTTAGGTAGAGCACCTCGTTTACACGCGCGCCAATGTTTTTCAAAGGAGTCCATCATGCAATCAACAGAATTTCTCGTATTGAGAAATTGATGTCTTACTCCATGGATTCGAGAGAACAAGAGCCTGACAAATATTTGATTGGTCCAATTATGTAGGGTGCCCATTTGGGCACTAAAATCGAACCCATCATAGATTTGATAATTGATAAGGTCAATATTCAGACCACTCAATGCTAGGTAGAATGAGTAGAAGGACCTCAAAAAAATCTCTTTTCGTCCTATGAACTTTAAGGTGTATAAAGTTTCATATTTGACGCTTTGAGCAGAGCGATAGAGACTACATTTCACTTAGGTTGATCTAGGCCATAGGCAGACCTACGTCAAGCCAACTCTTCTTTGAAACACTTTGGTATTGCTCATGAGCAGAAATACAAATACTGAATCATAGCACGTGGAGCCATCTTGTTATCTTTTTATCAAGAAAAATATGGCGGACTAGCTGATCTTTCTATCAGTTGATGAAAGAGCCCAATGCAAAAAAAAAATGCATGTTGGGTCTTTGAAACAGGTCAAATCATTTCGATAATAAAACGTTTGATCTGTTTTACCGAGAATGTCTACGGTTCGAGTCCGTATAGCCCTAATTTGGTAATGAATTGAAAATGAAAAAAAAAAAAATGGCATTTCTTTTTCTTTCTATCTTACTAATTCTTTAGTGTATTTATAGTATTCTAGTATACTTTTCTCATTATTATATTGTTTGTAGCTGGCCGGGTGCTTGTTCCATCGGAATAGAATCATTCCAGCACACTCGCTCTTTTGGGATCGTTCGAAGCATAAAACTAATAAAAATGTAAAAATGAAGTTCAATGGACCCAACCGGTGTTTTGAAATTTCGGATAAACAAACCTATTCTTCATATTCATTAATCTTCATGGTGCTATTACATAATATGATGATTTTGACCTCTGACCACAATCAAGAGGCCCTTTTCTCTTTTTGTATACCCAAAAGAAGGGGATTTTTGATTTTTGAAGGAAAAATCATGACATGAGCCCGGGTTGGGTAAAAAAAACTACAACGAGACCCAAGACAAATGGAATCAAATAGTAAATCATATGGGTCTTAGGCTGGCTGTTATACAATCTATATTTGTATCCCAATTTTCTACTCCAAACCAATTGCCCATCATTCAAAATTCCAATTCTACCGATGCTTACTTTCTACAATAATATTAGGGTTGGAATTTGGCTGAATTAGCAATCCCCTGACCCGTCGCTTTTATTGTGCGGAAAAGCAGTCCCAAGAATTTATTGTCTTGTCTCAAAGATAATGAATTAATTGTCTTTTAATCCATTAGTGTTTGCCCCCTTTCGATTTCCGTGAGTTGGTTTTATCATTTAGCATTTTGTCTGCCGACTCGTCCGCTAACTCGCGATTCCATTAAAAATGAAAAATATCCTTTTTTTTTATAGATCAGAATCACATCATTTATCATTTGACTGACTCT